TTTTTTTTTTTATAGAAAATTTATTAGAAATGGTTTAATTATAATAAATTTTATAAATAATTTATTATTTTTAATTTATATATATATATATATATGTATAAATTTTAATTAAATTAAAATAAAATAATTTATTAATTTTTTTTTAATAAAATATTATATTTAATAATTAATTTATTATTTCAATGAATATATATTGATGAATATTAATATTAATTTTTAAATTTAATATTAAATAAGAAAAAAAAAGAAATTATTTAAAATTTAATAATTAAAATTAAATATTTAATATATATGTATGTATATATATATATATATTTAATAAATATAATATTTAATTAAATAATTATAATAAAAAAAAAAAAAAAAAATCTATATAATATTAATTATTATATAAAAAAAATTTTTATAGTTTGAAAATTTATTATAAATTTATTTTACATATAAATTTTTGTATAAAATTTTAATTATTTAAATAATAATTAAATTAAATAAAGTAGTAATTAATATTAAAAATTTAAGAAATTAAGATTTAGTAATATAAAAATTAAAAACTAAATTTGTGCCAGCAGTTGCGGTTAAACAAATTTTAAAATAAATTTTTTTAGTTAATAATAAATATTTTAATTTTTAAATTAAATATTAAATTATTAGGTGAAATTTTAATTTAATTAAAATTTATAAAGAAATTGTGAATTAATAAATTTTATTGTAAACTAGGATTAGATACCCTATTATTAAAAAATTAATTTTAAAAACTAAAATAGTAGGTAATTTTTTATTGAAACTTAAATAATTTGGCGGTATTTTAGTTCATTTAGAGGAATCTGTTTAATAATTGATATTCCACGAATAAATTTACTTAATTTGTAATTTTGTATATCGTTGTTATAAAAATATTTTAAAAGAAAAATAATATTTTAAAATTTATAATAAAATTTAAATCAGATCAAGATGCAGATTATAATTAAGAATATAATGGATTACAATAAATTTATTTAAATGAATATTTAATTGTAAAATTAAATTGAAGGTGGATTTAAATGTAATTTTATTTAATTTATTAAAATGATTAAAAATTAAAATATGTACATATTGCCCGTCGCTTTCATTAATAAATTGGAATAAGTCGTAACAAAGTAGAGGTACTGGAAAGTGTTTCTAGAAAGACAAATTAGAGCTTGATGAAGTATTTCATTTACATTGAAATGATATTAAATTTATTTAATTAATTTGAAGGGGAAAAATTAATAAATTTATGAAATAATAAAAAAATTTTTAAATAAATAATATTTTAATGGGGGTTAAAGTATTATATAAAGAAAAAATTAAAAATTTTAAAGTGAATTAGTATTGTAAAAGAATTATGAAATAATTTAAAATTAATTTTTATAAAAGTAAATTTGATTTATTGTATCTTGTGTATCAGAGTTTATTAAAAAAAATTTATATAAATTAAATTTCTCGAATTTAAAAGAGTTAATTAATTATAAAAGTTATTGTAGCAAAAATATTTTTAATAGTTAATTTGAAATGAAATGTTATTCGTTTTTAAAGATATCTAGTTTTTTTAGAAAAAAATTTAATTTTATATTTAAAAGAGATGTTTAATGAATTAATTAATTAATTTATTATAATTTAAATAAAATATTTTAAGGGATAAGCTTTAATTTAAAATTTTATAATAAAATTAATATTTTTAAGATTTTTAAAATTTATATTGTTTAAAAATTATATTTTTTTATAAATAATCTTATATTAAATAAAATTTAATATTAAAATTTAATTTTTTATAAAAATAATTATAAAAATTAAATATATAATGGAATAATGATAAAATTAGTATATTAAATTAAATATAAAAATTAAAATTTATTTTAATTAAATAAAAGGAATTCGGCAAAAGTATATGTCCACTTGTTTAACAAAAACATGTCTTTTTGATAATAATTTAAAGTCTAATCTGCCCACTGATTTGATAATTAAAGGGCTGCAGTATATTGACTGTACAAAGGTAGCATAATCATTAGTCTCTTAATTGGTGACTGGAATGAAGGATTGGATGAGATATAATCTGTCTCTTATTTATTAAATAAAATTTAATTTTTTAGTTAAAAAGCTGAAATAATATTAAAAGACGAGAAGACCCTATAGAGTTTTATAAATTAATAATTTTAAATTATATATAATCTTTTTTAATATTAAAATTAGTTTAATTTATTTTGTTGGGGTGATAGAAAAATAAGTAAAACTTTTTTTAATTAATAAACATAGATAAGTGAGTTTGTGATCCTAATTTTTAGATTATAAGAAAAAATTACCTTAGGGATAACAGCGTAATTTTTTTTTTTAGTTCAAATAAAAAAAAAAGTTTGCGACCTCGATGTTGGATTAAGATAAAAATTAAATGCAAAAGTTTAAATTTTTTGATCTGTTCGATCATTAAAATCTTACATGATCTGAGTTCAAACCGGTGTAAGCCAGGTTGGTTTCTATCTTTAATAAAATAAAATATTTTAGTACGAAAGGAATAAATATTTAAATTAAATTTATTATTTAGAATTTTATTAAATTTTAAATTAAATATATAAATTTAAAATTATGTATAAGTAACTATTTTGGCAGAAAAATGTGATGATTTTAGAATTCATTAATATATAATTTATTATTATATAGATAGTAAATGTTATTAAAAGATTTATTAATAATTATTCTAGGGGTAGTTATTTTAATTATTGGAGTTTTAGTAGGAGTGGCTTTTTTAACTTTATTAGAGCGAAAATTATTAGGATATATTCAAATTCGAAAAGGTCCTAATAAAGTTGGGTTAATAGGAATTTTACAACCTTTTTCAGATGCTATTAAGTTATTTACTAAGGAACAAATTTATCCTAATTATTCTAATTATTTATCTTATTATTTTTCTCCAGTTATTAGATTTTTATTATCATTAATAATTTGATTAGTAATTCCTTATTATTTTAATTTAATTAGATTTAATATAGGAATTTTATTTTTTTTGTGTTGTACTAGATTAGGAGTATATACAGTTATAATTGCAGGTTGATCATCTAATTCAAGATATTCTTTATTAGGGGGTTTACGAGCTGTAGCACARACTATTTCTTATGAAGTAAGATTGGCTTTAATTTTATTATCTAGAATTATTATAGTTATAGATTTTAATATGTTAATATTTAATAAATATCAAGATTTAATTTGATTTATTTTTATTATATACCCTTTAAGATTATGTTGAGTTTCATCGAGATTAGCTGAAACTAATCGAACACCTTTTGATTTTGCTGAGGGAGAAAGAGAATTAGTTTCAGGGTTTAATATTGAATATAGAAGAGGGGGATTTGCTTTAATTTTTTTAGCTGAATATTCTAGAATTTTATTTATAAGTATATTAATTGTATTAATTTATTTAGGAGGGTATAGAATAAGATTATTTTTTTATTTGAAATTAAGATTAGTATCATTTTTATTTATTTGAGTTCGAGGAACATTACCACGATATCGATATGATAAGTTAATATATTTAGCTTGAAAGGTTTATTTACCTATTTCTTTAAATTTTTTATTATTATATATAGGAATTAAAATTTTTTTATAGTATAATTTTTATAGTATAAATTAATAGAATAAATATTCTTTCTTAAGTTTTCAAAACAAATGCTTATATACAAGCTCATTAATTAATTAAAAATTAAATTATCTCAATATTTATTTAAAATAGGGGTAATAATATAATATGAGAAATAAAGAATAGTTAATAGTTGTCCTGTAATAATGTAAGGATTTTCTACGGGACGGGCTCCAATTCAGGTTAAAAGGATAATAATTGTAGTTAGAGATCAAAAAAGAATTTGATTTAAAGGATAAAATTGAATTCCTTGAATTTTTTTATTGAAAGTAAAGGGAAGAATAATTAAAATAAGAATGGAAAAAATTAAAGCAATTACACCTCCTAATTTATTTGGGATAGATCGAAGAATTGCATAAGCAAATAAAAAGTATCATTCTGGTTGAATATGAACAGGTGTAACTAATGGGTTTGCTGGAATAAAATTATCAGGATCTCCTAGTAAATAAGGATTGGTTAAAGTTAAAATAATTAATAAAAATAATATAATAAAAAATCCAATAAGATCTTTAAATGAAAAAAATGGATGGAAAGGAATTTTATCTAGATTTCTATTAATTCCTAAAGGATTATTAGATCCTGTTATATGRAGAAATAATAAATGAATTATTACTATTATTAAGACAATAAAAGGTAAAAGAAAATGAAATGTATAAAATCGAGTTAAAGTAGCATTATCAACTGCAAATCCTCCTCAAATTCAAGTAACTAATATATTTCCTAAATAAGGAATTGCAGAGAGAAGATTAGTAATAACTGTTGCTCCTCAAAATGATATTTGACCTCATGGTAAAACGTATCCTATAAAGGCAGTTGCTATGAGTAGAAATAAAATTAGAACTCCAATTATTCAGGTATATTTTAAATTAAAAGATTCATAGTATATTCCTCGGCCAATATGGATATAAATACAAATAAAGAAGAAAGATGCTCCATTAGCATGTAAAGTACGAATTAATCAGCCATAATTTACATTTCGACAAATATAATTTACTCTATAAAAAGCTAATTCGATATTTGCTGTATAATATATAGTTAAAAATAATCCAGTAATAATTTGAATAATAAGACATAGTCCTAATAAAGAGCCAAAATTTCATCAAGCTGAAATATTAGAAGGTGTTGGTAAGTCAATAAGGGTATTGTTAATAATTTTTAAAATTGGGTGAGTTTTTCGAATAGGTAAAAATTTATTTATCATTAGTTAAGAAGATCGAAGAGGTCCAAAAAAAATATTAGTAATTTTAACYACTGCAATAAGAGTGATAAATAAATAAATTACTAATATTATTATTATTATAAATGTTTGATTATTATAAAGTTTAGATAAATTAATTTTATTTTCATTATTAAAAAAAAATATTGTAGATTGTATGAAATTATTTATTTCTTCTAAATTAATAGAAAAATTAAGTCAATTTAAATTAAAAAAAAAAATATAAGATAAAATAAAATTAATTATTAAAAAAGTAATTGTACTTATTTTATTTAGTGGGGAGATTTTAAATAATTCATTAGAAGCAATTCTTGACACATAAATAAAAAGAACTAATAAACCTCCTATAAAAGTTAAAAATAAAATGTAAGAAAATCAATAAGTTTTAATTAATATTCCAGAAAGGAGGCAGATTATTAAAGTTTGGAATAAAATAGAAATTCCTATAGATAAAGGATGATTTATAAAGAATATTAAAATAGATAATGATATGATTATTATAAAAAAAAATATTTTTAGGATATCAAAGAATAGTTTATGAAAAATAATAATTTTGGAGATTATAGATAAAGATATTTCTTTTTCTTTGAAGTTTTTAAAGAAAAATTCTTATTTTTGATTTACAAGACCAATGTTTTTTATAAACTATAAAAACAAATTAGTAAATAAATACAAATGATAATATATAATATATTAATTATTGTATTAATTATATTTTTAATTGGAAATATAATTTTTGTTTCTAAACATAAGCATTTATTAATTGTTTTATTAAGATTAGAGTTTATTGTTTTAAGAATTTTTTTTTTTTTATTAATTTATTTAAGATTAATTGAGATGAATATATTCATATTAATAGTATTTTTGGTTTTTTCAGTTTGTGAAGGTGCTTTAGGGTTATCAATTTTAGTATCTATAATTCGAACTCATGGAAATGATTATTTTCAAAGATTTAATTTATTATAAATTAATAATAAAATAATTATGATAAAATTTATATTTATAGTTATTTTTATAATTCCTTTATGTTTAAAAAAAAATATATTTTGATTGGTTCAGAATTTAATAATATTAATGATATTTATATTTATAAATTTAAATGTTAGAATTTATTATAATACTAATTTAAGATATATATTTTCTTGTGATATTATATCTTTTGGTTTGATTTTATTAAGAATTTGAATTTGTATAATAATATTAATAGCAAGAGAAAATTTATTAAAAATAAAATTTTATGTTAATTTTTTTTTATTTAATATATTATTTATATTATTAATATTATATTTAACTTTTTCAATAATAAATTTATTTATATTTTATTTATTTTTTGAGGGAAGATTAATTCCTACATTATTATTAATTGTKGGTTGAGGGTATCAACCTGAACGAATTCAGGCTGGGATATATTTATTATTTTATACTTTATTTGCATCTTTACCATTATTAATGGGAATTTTTTATATTTTTAATAAAGGAAATAATATTATATTTTATTTTTTAAAATTTATAAATTTTGATTTTTATTTATTATATTTTTCAATAATTTTAGCTTTTTTAGTTAAAATACCAATATATTTTGTTCATTTATGACTTCCTAAAGCTCATGTAGAAGCTCCTGTTTCAGGTTCAATAATTTTAGCTGGAATTATATTAAAATTAGGAGGTTATGGTTTATTACGAATTTTAATTTTATTTGAAAAACTTAGTTTAAAATTAAATTTTATTTGAATTATTATTAGATTAGTTGGAGGATTTTATATTAGATTAAAATGTTTTTGTCAAGTTGATATGAAATCTTTAATTGCTTATTCTTCTGTTTGTCATATAGGAGTAGTGATTGGTGGCATTATAACATTAAATTATTGAGGTTTTATAGGTTCTTATTTATTAATAATTGGGCATGGTTTATGTTCTTCAGGAATATTTTGTTTAGCTAATATTAATTTTGAACGCTTAAATAGACGAAGATTATAYATTAATAAGGGGATAATAAATTTTATACCTTCAATAAGATTATGATGATTTTTATTAATATCTTCTAATATAGCTGCTCCACCGTCATTAAATTTAATAGGAGAAATTAGTTTAATTAATAGTTTAATAAGATGATCTTGATTATCAATAATTATATTAATATTAATTTCATTTTTTAGAGCTGGTTATAGATTATATTTATATTCTTATATTCAACATGGAAAATATTATAGAGGATTATATAGATTTTATACAGGAGTTTCTCGAGAATATTTATTATTATTATTACATTGATTACCTTTAAATTTAATGATTTTAAAGGTAGATTGAGTAATAATTTGATTTTACTTAAATAATTTAAAATAAAAATATTGATTTGTGGTATCAAAAATATAAGATTACTTATTTTAAGTTATTAAAAAAAATATTTCAATTTGTTTTTTAAGATTTTTTTTTTTATTTTTTATAAGAATAGTAAATTTTATAATAATAATTTATTTTATTATGAATAATATAGTAATTTTTTTAGAGTGAGAAGTTATTACTTTAAATTCAGTAAGAGTAGTAATATCTATTTTATTAGATTGAATATCTTTATTATTTATAATATTTGTTTTATTAATTTCTTCAGTTGTAATTTATTATAGAAAAAGATATATAAGATCAGAATTAAATTTAAATCGGTTTATTATTTTAGTTTTATTATTTGTATTTTCTATAATTTTATTAATTATTAGTCCTAATATTGTGAGTATTTTATTAGGTTGAGATGGATTAGGGTTAGTTTCTTATTGTTTAGTTATTTATTATCAAAACTTTAAATCTTATAATGCTGGGATATTAACTGCTTTATCTAATCGAGTTGGAGATGTATTTATTTTGATGGTAATTTCTTGAATATTGAATTATGGGAGATGAAATTATATTTTTTATTTAATATTTATAAAAAATGATTATGAAATATATATGATTAGAAGATTAGTTATTGTTGCTGCTATAACTAAAAGAGCTCAGATTCCTTTTAGTTCTTGATTACCTGCTGCTATAGCCGCTCCTACTCCTGTATCTGCTTTAGTACATTCCTCAACTTTAGTAACTGCTGGTGTATATTTATTAATTCGTTTTAATTTATTATTAGTTGATATATTATTTTTAAAAATTTTATTATTATTATCTGGATTAACAATATTTATAGCAGGTATTTCAGCTAATTATGAGTTTGATTTAAAAAAAATTATTGCTTTATCTACTTTAAGACAATTAGGGTTAATAATAAGAATTTTAAGAATGGGGATACCAGATTTAGCTTTTTTTCATTTATTAACTCATGCTATATTTAAAGCTTTATTATTTATATGTGCTGGAGTTATTATTCATATAATAAATGATATCCAAGATATTCGGTTAATAGGGGGAATTAGAAATTATATTCCTATAACTTCTTTATGTATAAATATTTCTAATTTAGCATTATGTGGTATTCCTTTTTTAGCAGGATTTTATTCTAAGGATTTAATTTTAGAAATAGTGAGTTTAAGAAATTTAAATTTATTAATTTATTATATTTATTATTTATCTACAGGATTAACTATATTTTATACTATTCGATTAATTATATATTTAATAGTAAATGATTATAATTTAATAAGTATTTATAATTTATATGATGAAGATTATACTATATTAAAAAGAATAATAGTTTTACTTTTTATAAGAGTAGTAAGTGGTTCTATGTTAAGTTGATTAATTTTTTTAAATCCATATATGATTTATTTACCTTTAAATATAAAAATAATAGTTATATATGTTAGATTATTGGGAGGGTTTATTGGCTATTTTGTTAGAAATATAATAATTTATTCAATAAATAAGTTTTTAATAACTTATAACATTAGAAGATTTTTATGTTTAATATGATTTATGCCTAGATTATCTACTTATGGTTTAAATTATTATTTTTTAAAGTTAGGGCAGAATTTATTAAAATATGTTGATTTAGGGTGAAGAGAGTTATATAGAGGACAAGGTATATATTATATTTTAAAAAATTATTCAATTTTTTATAATTTTTATCAAGTAAATAATTTTAAAATTTATTTATTTAGATTTGTTATATGAATAATAATTTTTATATTTTTAATAATAATAATTTTATAAAATTTAAATAGCTTATATATTAAGAGCATAATATTGAAGATATTAAGGAGATTGATTTAATCTTTAGATATTTATTTATAAAAATAATAAAATTTTATTTTTACAATGAAAATGTAATGTTTTAATTAAACTATATAAATAAGAAATATTAATGGAATTAAACCACTAAAAATTAAGTTAGCAGCTTAATTTTAAACTTTATATTTCCCGAAATAGAAATAAAAATTTAATTGGAATAGTTATTCAATAGTATCATTAACAGTGATATACCTCTATTTTGGTTTCAATTAATAAATAAGGAGATAAATACTCTATCTTTTAAGTCGAAATTAAATGCAAAATTGCTTCTTATTTATTATAAGATAAATTGAAAGTTCAATATTTTTTGAATGCAAATCAAATGTTTTAAATTTAAACTATAATCCTAAAGAAAAAATTAATTTGTTCAATTTAACATATTTTGATTTCATTCATAATATAGTCCAATTAAAAGAATAATAATAAAAAAGAAACTAATTTTTGATCAAATAATAAAATTAACTAAATTAAATAAAGGAATAATAGGAAAAATTAAGGCAATTTCTACATCAAAAATTAAAAAAATAACAGTAATGAGATAAAAATGAAGAGAAAATGGCATTCGAGCTGAAGATTTGGGGTCAAATCCACATTCAAAAGGTGATGATTTTTCTCGGTCAGAAAATGTTTTTTTTGATAAAATAATAGAAATAATTATTATAATATTTGAAATAATAAGAATAATAGTAGAAATAAATAAAATTAAAATAATTATTTATATTAAAAGAAATTAAACTTTTTGATTGGAAGTCAAATATACTAAATATATTATATAAATAAGTTAATTTCCTCATCAATAAATAGAAATATATAAGAAAAGTCAAACTACATCAACAAAATGTCAATATCAAGCTGCAGCTTCGAATCCAAAATGATGTTTATTAGAGAAGTGATTTAAAGAATGACGGATTAAACATACAGATAGAAAAATAGTTCCAATAATTACATGAAGTCCATGAAATCCAGTTGCTATAAAAAAGGTAGAACCGTAGATACTATCAGCAATTGTAAAAGAGGCTTCAATATAYTCGTAAGCTTGGAGAATAGTAAAATAAATCCCTAAAGTAATTGTAATAAATAAACCTTGAAAAGTTTGTGAAAAATTATTTTCTATTAAAGCATGATGGGCTCAAGTAATTGTAACTCCTGAAGAGATTAGAATAATTGTATTTAATAAAGGAATTTGAAATGGATTAAAYGGGGTAATGCCTGTAGGAGGTCAAATTGCTCCAATTTCAATATTAGGAGATAGTCTTCTGTGAAAAAAAGCTCAAAAGAAAGATACAAAGAAGAAAATTTCTGAGATAATAAATAAAATTATACCTCATCGCAATCCCTTTGAAACTAAAATGGTATGTTTACCTTGATAAGTTCCTTCTCGTGCAATATCTCGTCATCATTGATATATAGTGATAATAACAATAATATAGCCTAAGATTAATAAATTGAAATTATAATTATGGAATCATTTAATTATACCTGAAACTAGAGTTATAATTCCAATAGCGCCTGTTAAGGGTCAAGGACTATAATCTACTAAATGAAATGGATGATTATGATTGGTTTTCATTAATTAACTTCACTAGAATAAAGAGTACTTAAAATTGCAATGACATAAGATTGAATTACTGCAACTGCTGATTCTAAAGTTAAAAGTAAAATTTGAATAATAATTAAAATAATTAATAAAGATGGGGGGAATTTAGATCCTGTTCCACTAAGTAAGGTTATTAAAAGATGTCCTGCAATTATATTAGCTGTTAAACGAACAGCTAAAGTTCCTGGACGAATAATATTTCTAATTGTTTCAATTAATACTATAAAAGGTATTAAAATAGTAGGAGTACCTTGAGGAATTATATGAATAAATATATGTTGAGTATTATTAATTCATCCATATAATATAAATCTTAATCATAATGGTAAGGATAAAGAAAGAGAAAGAGTAAGATGTCTAGTTCTTGTAAAAATATATGGAAATAAACCTAAAAAATTATTAAATAAAACAAAAGAAAATATTGAAATAAAAATTAATGTRAAATTATTAAATAAGGGATTATTTCCTAGTAAAGTTTTAAATTCATTATGTAATTTATTAAAAATTAAATTTCAGAAAATATGGTATCGATTAGGGATTAATCAAAATGAATAAGGAATAAATAAAAGACCAATTAAGGTTCTTAATCAATTTAAAGATAAATTAAAAATATTAGTTGAGGGGTCAAAAATTGAAAATAAATTACTTATCATTTTCAGATTAAATTATTAATAATATTTTTTTTTTTACTATTATTTTTATTATTTTTGATATTAAAAATATAATAATTTATAATATTAAAAATAATAAAAGTAATAATAAAAAAAATAAATGAAATTAGTCAATTAATAGGTATTATTTGTGGAATAAAAGAATATTACTTAAGTAATAATTTAAATTTGACATATTTATGTTATATAATTTAACTAATTCTTTCATTAGAAGTAATTGCTAATTTACTATAAAGTGGTTTAAGAGACCAATACTTGCTTTCAGTCATCTAATGAGGAATAATTATTAATTCAATTAATAAAATTTTTAATTGAGATTCTTTCAATAACAATAGGTATAAAACTATGATTTGCTCCACAAATTTCTGAGCATTGACCATAAAAAATTCCTGGACGATTAATAAAGAAATTAGTTTGATTTAGACGACCTGGATTTGCATCAACTTTAACTCCTAAAGATGGAATAGTTCAAGAGTGAATTACATCTGTAGCAGTAACTAAAATTCGAATTTGATTATTTATGGGTAAAATAATACGATTATCTACATCTAAAAGACGAAAATTATTAGAAGGAAGTTCATTACTAGCAATTATATAAGAGTCAAATTCAATATTATTAAAATCTGAGTATTCATAACTTCAGTATCATTGATGTCCAATAGTTTTTAAAGTAATAAGAGGATTATTTAATTCATCTAATAAATATAACAAGCGAAGAGAAGGTAGAGCAATAAAAATTAAAGTAATTGCTGGTAAAACAGTTCAAATTAATTCAATTATTTGACCTTCAAGTAAAAATCGATTAATAAATTTATTGAAAAATAAATTAATTATAATATATCCTACTAAAATAGTAATTATAATTAAAATAATTAAGGTATGATCATGGAAAAAAATAATTTGTTCTATAAGAGGGGAGGCACTATTTTGTAAATTAAAATTAGATCAAGTTGCAATTTCTAAAAAAAGGATAATCCTTTATAAATGGGGTTTAAATCCATTACATATAGTCTGCCATATTAGAAATTTCTTAAAATAGGAAGTTCATTATATGAATGTTCAGCTGGGGGAAGATTTTGATATCATTCAATTGAGGAAGATAAGTTAAGGGGGAATAGTACTGTTCGTTGATTAATTATAGATTCTCAGATAGTGATAATTAAAAATAATATAGCTAATAATGAAATATAAGATCCTAGAGTAGAAATAATATTTCAAGAAGTATAAGCATCAGGGTAATCAGAATAYCGTCGAGGTATTCCTGCAAGTCCTAAGAAATGTTGGGGGAAAAAGGTTAAATTTACTCCAATAAATATTGAAAAAAATTGAATTTTTAATATGAAAGGATTTATAGAAAGACCTGTAAATAAAGGATATCAGTGAATAAATCCTGCTATAATGGCAAATACAGCTCCTATAGATAAAACATAATGAAAATGAGCAACRACATAATAAGTATCATGAAGTCTTACATCAATAGAAGAGTTAGCTAAAATTACTCCAGTTAATCCTCCTACAGTAAATAAAAATACAAAACCTAATCTTCAAAGTATGGAAGGGCTATAATTAATTTGAGTACCATGAAGAGTTGCTAATCAACTAAAAATTTTAATACCTGTAGGAACTGCAATGATTATAGTAGCTGAGGTGAAATAAGCTCGTGTATCAATATCTATTCCAACTGTAAATATATGATGAGCTCAAACAACAAATCCTAATAATCCAATTGCTAATATAGCATAAATTATACCTAAACAGCCAAAAGTTTCTTTTTTACCTCTTTCTTGAGAAATAATATGGGAAATTATACCGAATCCAGGTAAAATTAAAATATAAACTTCTGGATGACCAAAAAATCAAAATAAATGTTGATAAAGAATTGGGTCTCCTCCCCCTGCAGGGTCAAAAAATGATGTATTTAAATTACGATCAGTTAAAAGTATAGTAATAGCTCCAGCTAAAACAGGTAATGAAAGAAGTAATAATAGTGCTGTAATTCTTACAGATCAAATAAATAATGGTATTTGATCAAATGATAAACCATTTAGTTTTATATTAATAATTGTCGTAATAAAATTTACAGCTCCTAAAATGGAAGAAATTCCAGCTAAATGAAGAGAAAAAATGGCTAAGTCTACAGATCTTCCTCTATGGGCAATATTAGAAGATAAAGGAGGATAAACTGTTCATCCTGTTCCTGATCCATTTTCTACAATTCTTCTAAAAATTAATAAAGTGAGAGAGGGGGGTAATAATCAGAAACTTATATTGTTTAGTCGAGGGAAGGCTATATCAGGAGCTCCTAATATTAATGGAACTAGTCAATTTCCAAATCCACCAATTATAATAGGTATTACTATAAAAAAAATTATAATAAAAGCATGACCTGTAACAATAGTATTATAAATATGATCATCTCCAATAAGAGAGCCAGGATTACCAAGTTCAGCTCGAATTAATAATCTTAAAGAAGTTCCAACTATACCTGATCAAATTCCAAAGATAAAATATAAAGTACCAATATCTTTATGATTTGTTGAAAAGAGTCATTTTCGCGTAAAAATAAAATGGCTGAGTTTAAGCGATAAATTGTAAATTTATTAACGAGAAATTTCTCTTTTATTATAAGTTTTATAGTCAAAAAATGATATGAAATTGCAAATTTCATGGTATAAAGAAAATTTATTAAGGCTTAAAGAAATTTTCTTTATGAATAATTTTGAAGATTATTAGTTTTAATTAACCTAAAACCTTATAAAAAAATTAAGGTTCTTAAAATTAATCCTATAATTGATAAAAAAGATAAAAAATTAATAAAAATTAAATTTTTATTTTTTAAAAAAATTTTTATTCATTTTAAATTAATATAATTAAATAAAAAAGATGAATAAATAATTCGAATATAAAAGAATAAAATAATTAATCTTATTATAATAAAAATAAATGTAATAATAAAAAAATGTATTGACAATAAAAAATTAATTAAAATTCATTTTGGAAAAAATCCAATAAAAGGGGGTAATCCCCCTAAMGATAAAAAATTAATTAATAAAAATATTTTAATTGAATAATTAATATTAGAAATAAAAAGTTGATTAATATAAAATATATTTAATAATTGAAAAAAAAAACATATAATTCTAATTAAAAATGAATATATGATTAAATAAAATATTCAAAGATTTTCTCTAATTAAAATTGAAGCTAATATTCATCCTAAATTATTGATTGAGGAAAAAGTTATAAGTTTTCGTAAAGAGGATTGATTAAAACCACCAATAGCTCCAATAATAGTATTTAAAGTTATAATAATAATAATAAAATTTTTATTTAAATAATAAGATAATAAAATTATGGGGGTAATTTTTTGTCATGTTATTAATAAAAAATTATTAAATCAAGATAAACCTTCAGAAATATTAGGGAATCAAAAATGGAAAGGTACTGAACCTATTTTTATTAATAGAGAAGAATTAATTATAATTGAAATAAAATTATTTATTTCAAAATTTTTTATTAAAATTATTTTTATTAAAATTGAAAAGATAAAATTAATGGAAGCAATAGATTGAATAAGAAAATATTTTAAAGAAGCTTCAGTAGAAAATAAATTGGTAGAGTAGGAAATTAGGGGGATAAATCTTAAAAGATTAATTTCTAAACCAATTCAACATCCAAATCAAGAATTAGAGGAAATAGAAATTAATGTTCTAAAAAATAAAATAAATAAAAAAAATATTTTATTAGAATTAATTTGGAAAAAAATATTAAATAAAATTTATTAATTTAATTAAAATTTAAATTTAATTTTATTATTTAAATAAAAATATATTTTAGTGTAAGAAGCACAATAGTTTTTGATACTATTAGGTATAGTTTAATTCTATAAAATATAATAAAGGTAAAAAATTACTTAATTTATCCTATCAGAATAATCCTTTAATCAGGCACTTTATTATTTAAAAAAAAGGATTAACTTTATATTTGAGGTATGAACCCAAAAGCTTAAATTTAGCTTATTTTTAA